GAGTTCTTCAAAAAATAGAATTGGTTGATTGAAATCGTGGGATGAATAGATGTTACAGATTCGCTTTATATGCCTGTTACTTTTTCTTTGTTAGTGCCGTCTATAATGATAGATGAATCTAAAACTTTCATTTCAATTGAAAATTATTCTTTCCATTGGTATTTTGGCCTATCCTACTATTTATTTTGAAAAAATAGAAACTTAGGTAAGTGCTTTAGAACTATATGCATAAAAAAATTGATTTAGCTCCTTCATGCTTACTATAACCAGTTATTTCGGTTTTCTACTAGCGGCTTTAACTATAACGTCAGCTCTATTGATTGGTCTGAGCAAAATACGACTTATTTAAAATTAATATTTGAAAAACAAAATCCATAAAAAGAAATGAAATCAATCATTAGTTACTTAACGCGCCAATTGTCCATTCTTGGTCATTGAGATTCGTGCCAATTCGGATTAATATTTAGGTATAGATATTACCTATTTTTTTCTCCTTTCAAACAAAATGAAATGATTGAAGTTTCTCTATTTGGAATCGTGTTAGGCCTAATTCCTATTACTTTGGCTGGATTATTCGTAACTGCATATTTACAATACAGGCGGGGTGATCAGTTGGACCTTTGATTAATTAACATCTCCTTTTTGAATTGACCTCCTCGTTTACAGGAGGTCAAATTCCGATTGCTGTACAAGTTACTGAATTTATTTCACGATCTAAGAAAGAAAAAAATCACGCTCTGTAGGATTTGAACCTACGACATCGGGTTTTGGAGACCCACGTTCTACCGAACTGAACTAAGAGCGCTTTCTAGATAAGACCCTAAAGAAAAGGATTCTCTTTTGTTTTGAATCGATCTCAACGGATCCCTCGTTACTGCTCTTTTGTATTTTTTGTCTTTTGAACAGTAATAAGTAGGGATGACAGGATTTGAACCCGTGACATTTTGTACCCAAAACAAACGCGCTACCAAGCTGCGCTACATCCCTTCAATTTCTCTACAGTGTCATTGTAGAGAATTCCTGTCTTGTTTTCCACATTGTTATTTTCTCCACAGATATACATAAAATTTATGCCCATTTCGTCTTTTTGGTTTCATTTAACATATAAATATATAGTAAAAGACTTGTATACATATGAAATACAGAACCCACCGTAAAAGTATAATATATAAATTATTTAGGAAATACTCGGTAAGTAGGGGGTATTTTTTTCTGTTTTAATAAAAGAAAAATATGATTTATTTAATAGATTATTGTATAATTCAATTAGGGATTCTGTGTACAACTAGAAGAGGTCCTTAACTATTAAATTAATATTGTATAATTCAATTAGGGATTCTGTGTACAACTAGAAGAGGTCCTTAACTACATATCTGATCATATATGCATTATTTTTATGTATTACAATAAAAGAAGGAGGGTTTTGAATGCGAGATCTAAAAACATATCTCTCCGTGGCACCAGTTCTAAGCACGTTATGGTTTGGAGCTTTAGCGGGTTTATTGATAGAGATTAATCGTTTTTTTCCGGATGCGTTGACATTCCCCTTTTTTCATTCTAGTTATTGACATGGAAAGGAATTAAAAAGATTAAAGATACAATCAAATATTTGTGACTAATCCCCCCCTCTTTTCTCTTTTTTCCCTTTTTAGAATTTAGAATAAGGGAGGAAAGAGAAAGAATCAAAACGGATTCAATGTCTGTGAGACTCAGATTCAAGTTTGAATTACATGAATATCGGAATGGGGTAGAATAGAAATGTGGGTCTAAGGCAAGAGTATTTTACAACTGTATTTCAATTTGTAAATAGAGTTTAGAAATCATTGTATTATTTACATTTTCTACGATTTTCATTACTTTATTGATTATTGATCTTTTAGATTTGAAGTGAGTAACTTATATTTTTTCCTGCCTTTCTTCTTCGTTTCAAATTGAAAATAGAAGAGTTGAGTAAATCAAAAATTAAAAGGAGGTTCATGGCCAAGGGTAAAGATGTCCGACTAAGGGTAATTTTGGAATGTACCGCTTGTGTCCGAAACGGTGCTAATACTAATAAGAGTAAGAGATCGATGGGCATTTCCAGATATATTACTCAAAAGAACCGACAGAATACGCCTAATCGATTAGAATTGAGAAAATTCTGTCGCTATTGTTCCAAACATACCATTCATGGGGAGATAAAAAAATAGAGTACCTCCTTTCAAGGAAATAGAAAAAATAACATTATATATAACTATAACATATATAAAAAAAATCCTATTTCTGAATTCTAATTCATTTTAACCAAAATAGGATTTTCTGGATAAGGAATAAACAAACAAACCATGGATAAATCCAAGCGACCTTTTCTTAAATCCAAGAGAACTTTTCGTAAGCGTTTGCCCCCGATTGAATCGGGGGATCGAATTGATTATAGAAACATGAGTTTAATTAGTCGGTTTATTAGTGAACAAGGAAAAATATTATCTAGACGGGTGAATAGATTGACCTTGAAACAACAACGATTAATTACTACTGCCATAAAACAAGCTCGTATTTTATCTTTGTTACCCTTTCTCAATAATGAGAAACAATTTGAAAGAACCGAGTCGGCCCCCAGAACTACTGGTCTTAGAACTAGTAATAACTAGCCGCCTTACTCTTTCTTCACTAAAATTATAATTCCAACCCTCCTTTGAGTTCGGATTGGTATTTTTTTTGCTCGAAAGATCCGAGAATCTAGATTGAATTATCGTGTCGTAATATAAATACTAAATCAATCGGAAAAGAATAAACTTTTTTATTGAACGTGTTTATTCATTTTGAATATTTTAAAATATTTACTCATAGTAATTTTTATTCTATCCTCCCGGAGTTCATTCTCCGGGGAACTCCGTTTAAATTATTCCGGTGGATTCTACTTCGTTTATGATCTCATTGGAAATCATGTAAAGAGAATTCCTATTGAATATAGCTATTTGTGCAAGTATTTTACGATTAAGAAGCAACTGTTTATTATATAGATCGTGTATTAATCTACTATAACTATAAGTTACTCTATTTTCGCGAATTACTGCGTTTATTCGAGTGATCCACAAACGACGAAAATTTCGCTTTTGCCTATCCCTATCCCGATGAGCCGAAACCAAAGCTCTTATTTTCTGTTGAGTAATAGTTCGAGTAAGTCTTGAATGAGCTCCTCGAAAGCTTGATGCAAATAAACGAATTTTTGTTCTACGTCTCCGAGCTACATATCCCCGTTTAATTCTAGTCATTGAATAAATTAAATGAACCTTTGATGAATAACTAATTGATTTCCGTTCTTTCAGTTATTCTTTTCCCCTTTCCTAGTCTTTTAATAACAAAACGGATTTTTCCAATGTATAAAATTAAAATTCCAATGGCTTTGGCTACTATAACCTCCCCGACCACGATTTTTTTAGATATTTCACTGCGAAATACGAAATTGTCTTCTGTTAGGTGTCTAAAAATAGAGTAAATAAAAAAATAAAAGTGGGTTCCATCGTTTTTATGGTTACTTCTTAAACGGTGAGGTCTTTTCTATACACCGGAGCCTTTACTTTATGTTATTGGGAACTTGTATAGTTCCCACTCTTTGGCTCTACCCATGAATTATCCAGTAAAGTAATAGGTCTTTCACAATGAGATCTACCTATACAGTAACGGTATTTAATTATGAAAGTTAGCTGGGTAGCTGACCCTGTTAGTCCGTTCTTGCCAAAGTGGGGACCTAATCTTTTTGTTTTTAAAATAAGATTTCTTCCGCTTAATGGATAACCGTTTGCTATCAATGGAGAATTGAGGTGATTGGATTTGCACCAACGAAAACCATAAATTTCATACACAATGAAGAGATATGATAGATTTTTTTATATTTTATTTTTTATATTTTTATATAGTGGATGAAATTCCTTCTTCCATTCTATCCTATTCAGCGGTACTGATCCTTGATACTGTAAAAGCAGTTTTCTTTTTTTGTGCCAGCTCACGATCTAAACGAGTCGCACATACACCCTAGTACATGTTCCTCGGCGCTGAGGGCATCCCCGAAGCGCAGGGGATTTGGTGACATTTTTTATTGGCTGTCTTGTATTTCTAATAAGTTGTTTAATCGTTGGCATGTTGAATCATATACATAATGAATGGGCTGGTTTAGATTAATCCTAACCGGATGATTTGATTATGAATTACTTATATTTAAAAGAATTAAGAACCTCGGAGATTAAATTTCATGCATGGATTTGCGTGAAATCCATGTATGTTACATTATTTTCATTCAACTGCTACAAGATCAATAATTCCATAAGCTTGTGCTTCTGTTGCTGACATAAAAACATCTCTTTCCATGTCTTCGGATACAACCCATAATGGTTTACCCGTTCTTTGTACATAAACCCTTGTGATGGTTTCACGCAGTTTCAGCAGTTCTTCCGCTTCCAAGATAAATTCTCCCACTTGTGTCTCATAAAAACCACTAGCAGGTTGATGGATCATTACCCTGATGATCATAATAAAAGGTTTCTTTATCTCGCATGATGAAGCGAAGAGAAAAGAAAAATAAGAATAATAAAAAAAGATAGAATTGAACAACCGTACAGGCATAATTTGTGCATTGCATACGGCTCTACAATAAAATTGACCCTTACCCTTGAAGAAAGAAAATCTATCAGACTTGGGGCAGATAGGTAAATGTAGGTAAATGATCAAAAAGCCATCCTTCCTTTGAGAGGATTTCCAAAATACTATGACGGCTCCGTTGCTGTATATATTTTATTTATTTATTTAATTTTGTTGTCTGTGATTCAGCAATCCCAAAGTTTCTTTTTGATTCAATATCTTGTTTTTCGCGCTCTTTCATAACAAAAATTTTGTTAAGAGTCTCCCGGTGTGAAAACAAAAAAAGTTTGTGACGCTGAACTGGACTCCCGATAGATAAGAGAAAATCGGAAATCTTTTTTATCTCATACTACTCTCTCGATACATAATCTAACGTTTTGAAA